GAACAACAGGAGGGGGAAACCGAAGAAACTGTGGTAGAGGATCATCAGATTCGTTCAAGAAAATCCAAACGTGTAGTGATTTTTACTGATAACCAACAAAATACTGATGCTTATACTAATACCAAAGAAACTAATAATACTGATCAAACAGGCGAAGTTGCTTTGATACGTTATTCCCAACAATCGGATTTTCGTCGAGACATAATCAAAGGCTCCATGCGCGCTCAAAGACGTAAAACAGTTACTTGGAAACTCTTTGAAGCAAATGCACATTCCCCTCTTTTTTTGGACCGAATAGACAAATTTTTTTTTTTTTTTTTTGATATTTCTGAACGGATGAAAAAAATTTTTAGAAATTGGATGTGGCAAAACACAGAATTCACAATTTCGAATTATACAGAGAAAAAGACAAAAGAAAGCGCGAAAAAAAAAGAGGAGGACAAAAAAGAAGAAGACAAAAGAAAGGAGAAAGTGCGTATACAAATAGCGGAAGCCTGGGATAGTATTTTACTTGCTCAAGTAATGAGAGGTTTTTTATTAGTAACCCAATCAATTCTTAGAAAATATATTATAGTACCTTCATTGATAATAGCTAAAAATATCGTCCGTATACTATTATTTCAATTTCCGGAATGGTATGAGGACTTAAAGGATTGGAATAGAGAAATGCATGTTAAATGTACCTATAACGGCGTTCAATTATCAGAAAAAGAATTTCCAAAAAACTGGTTAACAGACGGCATTCAGATCAAGATCCTATTTCCTTTTAGTCTTAAACCTTGGCACAGATCTAAGTTACGAGCCCCTTATAACGATCCAATGAAAAAGCAAGGTCAAAAAAATGATTTTTGTTTTTTAACAATTTTTGGAATGGAAGCTGAACTACCTTTTGGTTCTCCCAGAAAAAAACTTTCATTTTTTGAACCGATTTTAAAAGAACTCAAAAAAAAAATTAAAAAATTGCAAAAGAAATGTTTTCTAATTCTAGGAATTTTTAAAGAACAAACAAAATTGTTTGTAAATGTCTCAAAAAAACCAAAAAAATGGATCATTAAAAACATTCTGTTTATAAAAGAAATAATAAAAGAACTCTCAAAAATAAACCCAATTATATTATTTGGATTGAGAGAAATAGAAGTATATGAATTGAGTGAAATTAAAAAAGATTCAATAATCAGTAATCGGATGATTCAGGAATCGTCCATTCAAATTAGATCTCAGGATTGGACAAATTATTCATTAACAGAAAAAAAAATGCAAGATCTGACTGATAGAATAAACACAATCATAAATCAAATAGAAAAAATTACAAAAGACAAGAAAAAGGGATTTATAACTTCAGATAGAAGTTTGAGTTCTAACAAAATAAGTTATGATGATAAAAGATTGGAATCACAAAAAAATATTTGGCAGATATTAAAAAGAAGAACTGCTCGATTAATCCGTAAATCCCATTATTTTATAATATTTTTCATTGAAAAGATATACATAGATATCTTTCTATGTATGATTAATATTCCTAGTATCAATACACAGCTTTTTCTTGAATCAACAAAAAAAATTATTAATAAAAACATTAACAGTAATGAAGCAAATCAAGAAAGAATTAATAAAACAAATCAAAGTTTAATTAAATTTATTTCGATTATAAAAGAGTCACTTTCTAATACTAATATTAGTCTTAGTCAAAAAAATTCAAAGACTTTTTTTGACTTATCTTACTTTTCACAAGCATATGTATTTTACAAATTATCACAAACCCAACTTATTAAGTTAGAGAAATTGAAATCCGTATTTCAATATAATGGAACCCCCCTTTTTCTTAAGAATGAAATAAAGGATTTTTTTGTTGTAAGACAAGAACTATTTCATTCCGAATTAAGACCTAAGAATCTTCGCAATTCTGGAATGAATCAATGGACAAATTGGTTAAGGAGTCATTATCAATATCAATGTGATGTATCTCAAATTAAATGGTCTAGAGTAGTACCACAAAAATGGCGAAATATATTGAACTGTATAGCTCAAAATAAAGATTTATATAAAGATTTGTGTGATTTATATGAAAAAGATGAAAAAGATGAATTAATTCACTACGAAAAAAAAACAAAAATTGAAACGGATTTATTATTGAATCAAAAGGATAATTTTAAAAAACAATATAGATATGATCTTTTAGCATATAAATCTATAAATTCTGAAACTAAGAAGTACTCTTCAATTTATGGATCACCATTACAAGTAAAAACTAACCAAGATATTTTTTATAATTACAACACACATAAACAAAAATCATTTAATATGGTAGAAGATGATATTCGAGATATGGATAAAAATACGGATAGAAAATTTTTTGATTGGAGAATTCTCGATTTTTGTCTTAAAACGAAGGTCGATATTGAGGCCTGGATCAATATTGATACTGACACTAACAGTAATAAATATACTAAGACTAGGACTAGGGTTAATAAGTATCAAATAATTGATAAAATCAATAATAATGGTCTTTTTTATCTCACACTTCAGCAAGACCAAAAAATCAACCTATCCAATCAAAAACCCCTTTTGGATTGGATGGGAATGAATGAAGAAATACTAAGTCGTCCCATATCAAATCTGGAACTTTGGTTCTTGCCAGAATTTGTGAGACTTTATAATACGTATAAAATGAAACCGTGGGTTATACCAATTAAATTACTACTTTTTCATTCTAATATAAAAAAAAATGCTAGTGAAAACAAAAGCATCACTGGAAATAAAAAAAGAGATCCTTTTATATCAATATCGTCGAATGAAAAAAAATCTCTTGAATTAGAAAACCGAAATCAAGGAGAAAAAGAATCCACGGGCCAAGCAGATCTTAAATCAGCTCTTTCAAACCAAGAAAAAGATGTTGAAGAAGATTATACGGGATCGGACATGAAAAAACATAGAAATAAAAAGCAATACAAGATCAATACAAAAGCGGAGTTTGATTTCTTCCTAAAAAGGTATTTGTATTTTCAATTGAGATGGGATGATTCTTTAAATAAAAAAATAATCAATAACATCAACGTATATTGTCTCCTGCTTAGACTGATAAATCCAAGAGAAATTACTATATCCTCTATTCAAAGGGGCGAAATGAGTCTGGATATTTTGACGATTCAGAAAGATGTAACTCTTACAGAATTTATTAAAAGGGGATTTTTGATTATTGAACCAATTCGTCTAGCTATAAAAAATGATGGAAAATTTATTATGTATCAAACCCTCGGTATTTCATTAGTTCATAAAAGTAAACATCAAATAAATCAAAGATACCGAGAAAAAAAACATGTTGATAAGAATTCTGATGAAGTCATTACAAAACATCAAAAGATGACTGGAAATAGATATAAAAAAAATTATGATTTGTTTGTTCCTGAAAATATTTTATCGCCTAGACGTCGTAGAGAATTGCGAATTCTAATTTGTTTAAATTCTAAGAATAGACATAGAAAGGCATCTTTTTGTAATGGGAATGAGGTAAACAGTCAAGTTGTGGATAAAAGCAAAAAATATAAAAAAAAACTTATAAAATTAAAGCTATTTCTTTGGCCCAATTATCGATTAGAAGATTTAGCTTGTATGAATCGTTATTGGTTTAATACCAATAATGGCAGTTGTTTCAGTATGGTAAGGATACATATGTATCCGCGATTGAAAATTCATTAATAGTACATTTTTCCTATATTTCCCATACCATATCTGGTCTATGACGACAAAGAGATGCACGCATACATTGTCTTACATTCCATTCTGATACATGATACTAATTCAATGACATATCAATTAGATCTAGAATGAACAAAATTTTCTTATTTTAGGTCTAAACTTTTATCTTTTGTGAGTGAAGAAACCAACCATACTTTTGTATCCCCTTTCAAATCCAATTTTAAAATGAAAATAGGATTGAGTAAGTTTTATTAAATTAAAAAAATTAGAAATGAATAACGAAATACAAATTTTTGTATATACCAAATAAAAATTAGGGGCATTATTATTACTGATCAATAAAGATATCTATCAATAAAAAATATCTTAAAATAAAAAGAGGGGGGGAGAGAAGATTTCAGTTTATGGTAAAAAATTCATTCATCTCAGTTATTTCACAAGAAGAAAAAGACGAAAACAGAGGATCTGTTGAATTTCAAATAGTTAGTTTCACCAATAGGATACGAAGACTTACTTCACATTTACAATTACACAAAAAAGACTATTTATCTCAGAGAGGTTTACGTAAAATTCTGGGAAAACGCCAACGATTACTGTCTTATTTGTCAAAGAAAAATAGAATATGTTATAAAGAATTAATTAATCGGTTGGATATTCGGGAGTCAAAAACTCGTTAATTTGATTTTTATAAAGGCATTTTGAATTATTTGATTTATTAGATCTTGAATTTTAATGAACTTTTTTTCGTTTTCAGCAATTCATGAAAGAATGAATCGAGGAAAAACCTATGAATATACCGGCTACAAGAAAAGACCTCATGATAGTCAATATGGGCCCCCACCACCCATCAATGCATGGTGTTCTTCGACTCATCATTACTCTAGATGGTGAAGATGTTATTGACTGTGAACCAATATTGGGTTATTTACACCGAGGAATGGAAAAAATTGCGGAAAATCGAACAATTATACAATATTTGCCTTATGTAACACGGTGGGATTATTTAGCTACTATGTTCACAGAAGCAATAACTGTAAACGGACCGGAACAGTTGGGAAATATTCAAGTACCTAAAAGAGCCAGCTATATCAGAATAATTATGTTGGAGTTGAGTCGTATAGCTTCTCATCTGTTATGGCTCGGTCCTTTTATGGCGGATATTGGTGCACAAACTCCCTTTTTCTATATTTTCAGAGAAAGAGAATTAGTATATGATCTATTCGAAGCTGCCACCGGTATGAGAATGATGCATAATTATTTTCGTATCGGAGGAGTAGCGGCCGATCTACCTCATGGCTGGATAGATAAATGTTTGGATTTCTGCGATTATTTTTTAACAAGAGTTGCTGAATATCAAAAACTTATTACACGAAATCCTATTTTTTTAGAACGAGTCGAGGGAGTAGGCATTATTGGTAGAGAGGAAGTAATAAATTGGGGTTTATCGGGACCAATGCTGCGAGCTTCCGGAATACAATGGGATCTTCGTAAAGTTGATCATTATGAATGTTACGACGAATTTGATTGGGAAGTACAGTGGCAAAAAGAAGGAGATTCATTGGCTCGTTATCTAGTCCGAATTGGTGAAATGATAGAATCCGTAAAAATTATTCAACAGGCCCTGGAAGGAATTCCAGGGGGACCCTATGAGAATTTAGAAATACGATACTTTGATAGAGAAAGGAATCCGGAATGGAATGATTTTGAATATCGATTTATTAGTAAAAAGCCGTCTCCTACATTTGAATTGCCGAAACAAGAACTTTATGTGAGAGTAGAAGCCCCAAAGGGAGAATTGGGAATTTTTCTCATAGGGGATCAGAGTGGTTTTCCTTGGAGATGGAAAATCCGCCCGCCGGGTTTTATCAATTTGCAAATTCTTCCGCGGTTAGTTAAAAGAATGAAATTGGCTGATATTATGACGATACTAGGTAGTATAGATATCATTATGGGAGAAGTTGATCGTTGAAATGATAATTGATACACCGGAAGTACAAGATATCGATTCTTTTTCTAGATTCGAATTTTTTAAAGAGGTTTATGGAATTCTATGGGTTCTTGTTCCTATTTTGACTCTTGTAGTGGGAATCACAATAGGCGTACTGGTAATTGTATGGTTAGAAAGAGAAATATCGGCAGGGATACAACAACGTATTGGACCTGAATACGCCGGCCCTTTGGGAGTTCTTCAAGCTCTAGCAGATGGGACAAAACTACTTTTCAAAGAAAATCTTTTTCCATCTAGGGGGGATACTCGTTTATTCAGTATCGGGCCATCTATAGCAGTCATATCAATTTTAGTAAGTTATTCAGTAGTTCCTTTTGGATATCACCTTGTTTTAGCGGATCTCAATATCGGTGTTTTTTTATGGATTGCCATTTCCAGTATTGCTCCAATTGGACTTCTTATGTCGGGATACGGGTCAAATAATAAATATTCCTTTTTAGGCGGTCTACGAGCTGCTGCTCAATCGATTAGTTATGAAATACCATTAACTTTATGTGTGTTATCAATATCTCTACGTGCGATTCGTTGATACATAGACAGAAACTTTTCTCTATTCCTTCCTTTCAAGGAAAGGGTTGGAATGGATTGAGTAGATATCTTAATTTTTTTTTATTCATTATTCGGGTTGATGAACTAAATCAAATAGTTATATGAGTGAAAGAAAACAGCTTATATATAAGAAAGAAAACAGCTTATATATAAATTCGCAGTAAAAAGATTGATTCTCATTTTCTATGTATAAGAGTTAGAGAGTTAAGCGGAAATAAACATAAACAGAAGAGACCGTTTCCCCCAAGATTGGTTGATTAGTCATCCTGACTTGAAGCGGGTTCAAAAGATCAACCGTATTGAGTTTTCACTATCATTTTTATGTATTAGCATAACGGGGGATTGAGCAAAAACGAGTGGATGGTTAGAAACACGAACATATGTAAAGGATTAGTAATGGAGATTATGTAAATTCTCCAAAAGGACATTTTTACATAATATACAAACAAAGAATACTAATTGGGGCTTTAAGTTGGTAGAAATGATCAGGCAGTACTCCCCATGACACGATTCCAATCCAGAGTATACTCCTATCCACCGATTTAATAAATAACTATTCGAAACGAAATAATCCTTTAACTTTATTTTGAAAGCCCTCTTTTTCTCAGAAATAGAAAGAAGAATAGGAACGAAAAAAAAAAAAGATATACTTTATTTATTCTTTGTTACTTTTATTCTTTCCCATATACATATTAATAGATATATAATTTGTGTCATAATTAATTAATTAATATCGAATTTTTTTTTCGTACGTGAAACCAACGGGTTATTGATATTTTTACAAGAAGTATTTTATTGAACAGTTAAGTTATTACTGAACAAAGAAGAATTGAAATTTTTATTGAAATTATTAAATTAAAGAAAGGATGAGATCAATTCAGAAGTACTTTTTTTATTTAATTTTGAATTAAAATAATTATAACAGACAGAATTCAATTGGTCTAATTTGGGACCGGCCGATAGTTATCCATCCTACAAACATATCAAGATTCAAAAAAGAATACTGACGCGGTCCCTATATTTATTTCTGGCCTTCAAGGAGCCGTATGAGGTGAAAATCTCATGTACGGTTCTGTAATAGCGATGGTAACAGTGATGGTATCACCGACTATAATTATCTAACAGTTCAAGTACAATTGATATTGTTGAGGCGCAATCAAAATATGGTTTTTGGGGATGGAATTTGTGGCGTCAGCCTATAGGGTTTATCATTTTTATTATTTCTTCCCTAGCAGAATGTGAGAGATTACCTTTTGATTTACCAGAAGCAGAAGAAGAGTTAGTAGCAGGTTATCAAACCGAATACTCGGGTATAAAATTTGGGTTATTTTATGTTGCTTCCTATCTAAACCTATTGGTTTCTTCATTATTTGTAACAGTTCTTTACTTGGGAGGTTGGAATATATCTATTCCGGACATATATGTTTCTGAGCTTTTTGAAATAAATAAAACATGTGGAGTTTTTGGAGCGATAATTGGTATCTTTATTACATTAGCTAAAACTTATTTGTTCTTGTTCATTCCTATCACAACAAGATGGACTTTACCGAGGCTAAGAATGGACCAACTATTGAATCTTGGATGGAAATTTCTTTTACCTATTTCTCTCGGTAATCTATTATTAACAACTTCTTTCCAACTCTTTTCACTGTAAAGTAACATTCTATATTCCCAACGTGTCTCAAACAAGAGAAATAAACAAACATAAAACTATTCATATATATATTAACGATATGTTCTCTATGGTAACTGGGTTCATGAATTATGGTCAACAAACAGTACGAGCTGCAAGGTACATTGGTCAAAGTTTCATGATTACTTTATCCCACGCAAATCGTTTACCCGTAACTATTCAATATCCTTATGAAAAATCAATCACCGCGGAGCGTTTCCGCGGTCGAATCCATTTTGAATTTGATAAATGTATTGCTTGTGAAGTATGCGTTCGTGTATGTCCTATAGATCTACCCGTTGTTGATTGGAAATTGGAAACTGATATTCGCAAGAAACGGCTGCTTAATTACAGTATTGATTTCGGAGTCTGTATATTTTGTGGTAATTGCGTTGAGTATTGTCCAACGAATTGTTTATCAATGACTGAAGAATATGAACTTTCTACTTATGATCGTCACGAATTGAATTATAATCAAATTGCTTTGGGTCGTTTACCAATGTCAGTAATTGACGATTATACAATTCGAACAATTTTGAATTCGCCTCAAATAAATAAGTAAATCTCTTATTAAATAAGTAAATCTCTTATTAACGAATAATTTAGAATTACTTTACTAATAACTAATATAGAAGGAATTTAGGTTTCTTTCGTGTTGTTTGGTCAATAACTACAAATACCAACTATTGATTGGTTGGTAAGAAACGCGTCTTAATTTGGATTGAAAATCCATTAATTAATATATCCATAATTTTTTTTTAATATATCGTTTAGAATTAGAACGACTCTTTCAGATAAAGAATGAAATTAGTCCAATAATAGTACTCACATTTATTCATATCCCTTAGTATTTATTTACTTAGGATTAAATTAGGAATTGCTCAAAAATCATAAAAAAAAAAATTTTCTGGTCGGGTCTCAATAAGGTCATGAAAAACATTTCTATTTATTTATCTCTTATTTTACATATAATGGATTTGCCCGGACCAATACATGATTTTCTTTTAGTCTTTTTGGGATCGGTTCTTATACTAGGAGGTATGGGGGTGGTATTATTTACCAACCCCATTTATTCTGCCTTTTCATTGGGACTGGTTCTTGTTTGTATATCCTTATTCTATATTCTATTAAACTCTTATTTTGTAGCTGCTGCACAACTCCTTATTTACGTGGGAGCTATAAATGTTTTAATCGTATTTGCTGTGATGTTCATGAATGGTTCAGAATATTACAAAGATTTGAATCTTTGGACCATTGGGGATGTGGTTACTTTGCCAGTTTGTACAAGTATTTTTGTTTTACTCATGATTATTATTACGGATACGTCATGGTACGGAATTATTTGGACTACAAGATCAAACCAGATTATAGAGCAAGATTTGATAAGTAATAGTCAACAAATTGGAATTCATTTATCAACAGATTTTTTTCTTCCATTTGAATTCGTTTCGATAATTCTTTTAGCCGCTTTGATAGGTGCAATTGCCGTGGCGCGACAGTAAAAAATTTATAGAATTGGCAATGCACATTAAACTCTGTTTTATTACATTACATTTATTTCCCTTTAATTCTTTAATTAAAGATTGTTTATGTCTAAAATAGAAATTATTCAATCTATTCTATTAACAATAGAAAATCTGCCTTTGTTCCGTACTTTTTTTTATTCTAGTCAATTGAATCTGTTTAATTGTTGTTCAGTTCATATTGAAATGAATCGAAATTGATAAGGAGTTGGTCAATGATGCTCGAACATGTACTTGTTTTGAGTGCCTACTTATTTTCTATCGGTATCTATGGATTGATCACGAGCCGGAATATGGTTAGAGCCCTTATGTGTCTTGAACTTATACTGAATGCGGTTAATATGAATTTCGTAACATTTTCTGATTTTTTTGATAGTCGCCAATTAAAAGGAAATATTTTCTCAATTTTTGTTATAGCTATTGCAGCCGCTGAAGCAGCTATTGGCCCGGCTATTGTTTCATCAATTTATCGTAACAGAAAATCAACTCGTATCAATCAATCGAATTTGTTGAATAAGTAGTATTAATCATATAAATTCTAATATTCATAAATTAGAATTACCATGACCATACATTACGTAATAATACATGTTTTCAAAAATGTAAGAAATTAAAGTATCTTGGCTCTATCGCATGAGTCAATCCAGAAGTAGATTGATTAGAAAAATTATGATAAATTATTGATTCATCTGGTGTCTAAATATATGATTCATTTACAAGTTTACTAGATCGAAACTTTCTGACATTCAAAAATTTATAGATCCAAATGTCACATTCAGTAAAGATTTATGATACGTGTATAGGGTGTACTCAATGCGTGCGCGCCTGCCCAACGGATGTATTAGAAATGATACCTTGGGACGGGTGTAAAGCTAAGCAAATTGCTTCTGCTCCAAGAACAGAGGACTGTGTCGGTTGTAAGAGATGTGAATCCGCCTGTCCGACAGATTTCTTGAGTGTTCGAGTTTATTTATGGCATGAAACAACTCGAAGTATGGGTCTGGCTTATTAATACGTTCCAGAAAACCCTACTTGAATACATTTGATTTTTTTACCTTTACCGACAAAAACCCGCGCTCAAAAACTATTTATTTTGAGCACGGGTTTTTCTGGTCCAAGTTTATCTTGTTTTTACCATGAATAATTTTCCTTGGTTAACGCTAGTTGTAGTTTTGCCAATATTCGCGGGTTCCTTAATTTTCTTTCTCCCTCATAGAGGAAATAAGATAATCCGGTGGTATACCATAGGTATATGCATAATAGAACTCCTTCTAACAACCTATGCATTCGGTTATCGTTTCCAATTGGATGATCCATTAATGCAACTGACAGAGGATTATAAATGGATCGATTTTTTTGATTTTTACTGGAGATTGGGAATAGATGGAATTTCTATAGGACCCATTTTACTGACAGGATTTATCACAACTTTAGCTACTTTAGCGGCTCGGCCGATTACTCGAGATTCCCGACTATTCCATTTTCTGATGTTAGCAATGTATAGCGGTCAAATAGGACCATTTTCTTCTCGAGACCTTTTACTTTTTTTCATCATGTGGGAGTTAGAATTAATTCCAGTTTATCTACTTCTATCCATGTGGGGGGGAAAGAAACGTTTGTATTCAGCTACAAAATTTATTTTGTACACTGCAGGAAGTTCCGTTTTTTTATTAATGGGAGTTTTGGGTATTGGTTTATATGGTTCCAATGAACCAACATTAAATTTTGAAACATCAGCTAATCAATCGTATCCTGTAGCACTGGAAATAATATTCTATATTGGATTTCTTATTGCTTTTGCTGTCAAATCACCGATCATACCCTTACATACATGGTTACCAGACACCCATGGAGAGGCACATTACAGTACTTGTATGCTTTTAGCCGGAATCTTATTAAAAATGGGAGCGTATGGATTGGTTCGGATCAATATGGAATTATTACCCCACGCCCATTCTATATTCTCTCCCTGGTTGATTATAGTAGGCACAATTCAAATAATCTATGCAGCTTCAACATCTCCCGGTCAGCGTAATTTAAAAAAAAGAATAGCCTACTCTTCTGTATCTCATATGGGTTTCATAATTATAGGAATTGGTTCTATAAGCGATACAGGACTCAACGGAGCCATTTTACAAATAATCTCTCACGGATTTATTGGCGCTGCGCTTTTTTTCTTGGCCGGAACGAGTTATGATAGAATACGTCTTGTTTATCTCGACGAAATGGGCGGAATGGCTATCGCAATTCCAAAAATATTCACGACTTTCAGTATCTTATCAATGGCTTCTCTTGCATTACCGGGCATGAGCGGTTTTGTTGCCGAATTGTTAGTTTTTTTTGGAATACTTACTAGTCAAAAATATCTTTTAATGACAAAAATATTAATTACTTTTGTAATGGCAATTGGAATGATATTAACTCCTATTTATTCATTATCTATGTTACGCCAGATGTTCTATGGATACAAGCTTTTTAATGCCCCAAACTCTTATTTTTTTGATTCTGGACCGCGAGAATTATTTGTTTCGATCTCTATCCTTTTACCTGTAATAGGTATTGGTGTTTATCCCGATTTCGTTTTATCATTATCAGTTGACAAGGTCGAAGCTATTATATCCAATTATTTTTTTCGATAGTTTTTGTGAGTAAACCAAAAAATGAAACTGAAATCCCATGATTTTAAAAATGGTTGATTGTACAATAAAAAAATGAGTCTTTTATATTCTTTTAAGTAAAATAAATAAATTGGAATTCTATTATAACTAGATATCTTTTGAATTTGTGAGAACCATTTGAATCAAGTAATGGAAATGATTCAAATGGTTCTTGATTGTTTACATGAAGTTTTCGTATATATACCTGTATGCCGTCCTATGTTTATATTCGTCAAGTCTTTTATTCAATTAGATGTTAATGTAAATGAACCATAACTATGCAACCCTATTCCTAATAGATTAACCCCAAAATAGCATATCCAAATTATAAGAAAGCCCATTGAGGCCACAATTGCAGAATTTACACTTTCAAAAATTTTATTTGTTCTAATATGTAAATAAATAGCGAATATGGTCCAAGTAATAAATGCCCAAGTCTCCTTTGGATCCCAATTCCAATATGATCCCCATGCTTCATTAGCCCATACTGCTCCCGAAAGAATACCTACGGTTAAAAGGATAAACCCTAGACTAATAATACGATAACTCCAACGATCCAATTGTTGAATCAATTGATACCTGTAATAATTTTGAGACGAAATAAAAGAAGTGTTTCGTAAGACATTGTTTCTTTCGTTCACGTATTGAATCTCACTAAAGTAAACTGACTCATTTTCTAAATTATTGCTTTTACTAAAAATCCTTATGAATTTTCGAAATGTAATGACTAGAAGAGCTAGTGATAATAATGATCCACACAAAAGAGCTGCATAGCTCAATACCATCATACTTACGTGCATCATTAACCAATGGGATTGGAGAGCGGGTACTAATATCGCGGATTGATGCATTTCAGTTAAAAGACCCGAAGTAGCAAAACCTTGAGTAAAAATAGCACTTGGCGCGGTTATTGCGCTTAAATGGTTTTTATGTTTTTTAAAATACGGAATAATATGAATAATGGAAAAACTCCACGAAAGAAAAATTAATGATTCATATAAATCACTTAATGGTAAATGCCTCAAATACATCCAACGAGTAACTAATAATCCTGTTATGCAGAAAAAAGTAGCTATCATCCCCTTTTCTGACGAATCATCTAGTCCTACGATTTCATCGACTAATAAAATTATCAAATGAATTGTAATTACAATTGAAACGATCGAAAAGGATATATGAGTTAATATATGCTCTAAAGTTGAAAATATCATAAAAATTATTAAATTAATAAGGGCGTCCCTCAATTATAGGAATTGAAATCGGGAATTGAATTCATTATAGGACTTACTCTTTTAGAAGATGCCATGCCGCCACTCGGACTCGAACCGAGATGCTCTAGCACTGCTTCCTAAGAGCAGCGTGTCTACCGATTTCACCATAGCGGCTTATTCGAAATCATAATAACCTATTTTTATTCAATCGTCGAGCTTGAAGGAGTTAATTCAATCCAATATTTTTTTTTAGGAAAACATTCAAATTGATGAATAAAAACTTGTTTAAAAATTAGGGATTAAAACGTTTTCGTTAACGTTAATAATATTGATTTTTCTTATTATTATCTTTTTATTTAGTTATTTAGTATTTTAGGATGTCAATTTTATTTAACTGAACTAACAATGTATTTTTTCGTAGGCTATTACTTTATGCTCTCCTAAAACTAAAATGGAACAGTTGTAACTAGATAATTTTTACTTCAATCCCTGGATATAAGTAAAAAAAATGTTCTGCCTCGTTTGCATTTTTTAATGATTAATTTCTTTTATCATTTATTTTATTAATCTAAAATAAAAAATTCATTTTATCGATTAATAAAAAAATAGAATTTTTATATAACACAATTTCAGCGATACACTCAAAAGATTTATGTAAATATTTGCATAGTTAGGTTGCGTTAGGATTTTTTGTTGTGTAGAGAATTTGCGTTAAGATTTAGCAAACCCATTAAGTTAGGTATTTGGGATGGTCGTATCAATCATATAAAAAAATTTCGTATAGAAATTGTCCCGTACTTCAAAATATTTTCTAAAATTTTTAATTAATATATATACATTATATCTTGATCGATCTTCCAATCGAAACATAGGATCTAAAATAGATCACTCAAAATTGGCGCATTCGTCATATAACTACCTAAAAATGGAAACGGGGCTTTTATTAATTTAATTGGGTTTAAGGAATTTATATAGTGATAATAATTTCTAAAACCCAAAATAATGGTTTAAAAGATTATAAAAAACATTTTAAACTTAATCAATTAGTTTCAACGACCTCTTCTTTATAATATAAAATCAAAAATATAACTAAAAAAAAAATTCTTTTTATTATTGAGTTTTTTATTATTGAGTAAGGGCGATGGGGAAAGTGATAATCCCCATCCGGAAAATGATAAAACATACTAAAATGAAAGGCGAAACCTTGCGCTTGCGTTTACCCTTTTTTCAAACAAAAAAGTACCATTCATTTTTAGAATTCAGTAGACAACAGAATTCTTATCTATATCAGAAACGAAAGAAAAATTTGGCTTCAAATTAAAGTAAAACAAATTCAATTTTATATTCGTTTTAAATTAAAACATTATGAGACTAATTCTTTTTTATTTATTTTATTTTTTTATTTATTTTTTTTTATTTATTTTTTTATTTTTAATGTATATTGTTTATATTGTAATTTATCTTATTTATATTGTAATTTATCTTATTTATATTGTAATTTATTCTTTTACTATACTATTATGATGTTAATATTAATTATAATTGATAAATATTATTTATCATTTTTATAACTTATAAATCTTATAAATAAACTATAAACAAAATTATATTACTTTATTAGTTATTAGAACGATTCAGATTATTTATTTGTTACACAAAAAAAACTTTTAGAACTCCCGGTAGAAAGAGATTTCGCTAACGAAAAAGCTTTCAATGCTGCCCTATATCCCTTCCTTTTCCAAATATTTTTACGAATACGTTTTTTTGAAATAGAGGTGCGCTTTTTTGGAACTGCCATTAAAAAGTTATAATAGGTTTTTCGGTTGGATGTGAAAGACATCTATTGTTCAAAATCAATTGTTCTTTACTACTCTCTATCTATTTTTTCTCTAAATTAGACTCCAAAAAAAAGGGGGGGTTAAAAATCACATAAAATATTAATAAGAACGATAAGGTACACTATGCCAAATAGATTGAAGTTGATAAAATAAAAAAAAAAAAATAATAAAAAAAAAAAAAGAAAGATTGTCCGTTTCGTTTTCTTTCTATTTTCGTCGTGTTACATTTATACATGTAATAAAAAAATCTAAAAGTTTAATAACCCTTCTCCCGCTTCATTTAAAAAAAAAACTTTAATAATTTTTTCTATTATATTAATTAATTTAATATTAATTTAATTGTTCAAGCTCGAAGAAAGAGTCCACAAAATTTTAATTATCAAATGAGACTAGTAGTTAATCTGTTAAAGGATACAAAATACATAATTTAAAGGCATTTTATTTTCCCCCTTTTTTTTTCCGTAAAATTAAAGTGTTGGATATCATAGCATTTCCTACAAATAGCTTTTATTGTAATGGAAGACAAACAATTAGTTACAAAACAAATTGGTTAATGATTCTAAATAACCGAATTACAATAAATAGTTTTAGTTATGGGCTTTATGATTCATATCAAATACTGTTTTTGGTATAATTATTTATCCTTGTTCTATAGATATAAAAAAATTATTGTAATACGTAATAATTAAAATGAAAATTCGAATTTTCATTTTTTATCTTCATAAAATTTTATTTAAAAATTTGAATTTAATATTAACAATTCAGTATTAATAAAATTAAATACGTATTTATTTTTCACTAGTGACTTATTTATATCATTTGACCAATTATAACCTCTTGATTTTAAATATTTGAAGTAGTTTGGAAAGATTCAGAATAATTAAGGCTAGAAAATTCTATTTAAGTTTTATTTTATATATCTTAATTTTTTTTTATTAACCGACCCCTTTCAAAAGAAAAGAAATAAGAACCGGTGACTCAGAAACAATTAATTAAGATAATTTTTTTTTTTTTTTTTTTTTTTATGGAATATACATATCAATATTCATGGATTATACCTTTCATTCCACTTCCAGTTCCTATCTTAATTGGAACAGGACTTCTACTTTTTCCAACGGCAACAAAAAATCTTCGCCGTATGTGGGCTTTTCCTAGTGTTTTATTATTAAGTATAGTTATGGTTTTTTCAGCCCTTTTTTCTATTCAGCAAATAAATAATAATTCTGTCTATCAATATGTATGGTCTTGGACCATCAATAATGATTTTTCTTTAGAATTTGGCTGCTTGGTTGATCCACTTACTTCTATTATGTCGATATTAATCACTACTGTTGGAATTATGGTTCTTATTTATAGTGACAATTATATGTCTCATGATCAGGGATATTTGAGATTTTTTGCTTATATGAGTTTTTCCAATACTTCAATGTTGGGATTAGTTACTAGTTCGAATTTGATACAAATTTATATTTTTTGGGAATTAGTTGGAGTGTGTTCTTATCTATTAATAGGTTTTTGGTTCACACGACCCAGTGCCGCGAATGCTTGTCAAAAAGCGTTTGTAACTAATCGTGTCGGGGATTTTGGTTTATTATTAGGAATTTTGGGTTTTTATTGGATAACAGGTAGTTTCGAATTTCGGGATTTGTTTGAAATATTCAATAACTTGGTTTCTAATAATGAAGTTAATTTTTTATTTGTTACTTTATGCGCCTCTCTATTATTTGCCGGCGCTGTTGCTAAATCCGCCCAATTTCCACTTCATGTATGGTTACCTGATGCCATGGAAGGGCCTACCCCCATTTCGGCTCTTATACATGCCGCTACTATGGTAGCAGCAGGAATTTTTCTTGTAGCTCGGCTTCTTCCTCTTTTCATAGTTATACCTTACATTCTAAATCTAATAGCTTTGATAGGTATAATAACATTATTTTTAGGAGCCACTTTAGCTCTTGCTCAAAAAGATATTAAGAAAAGCTTAGCTTATTCTACAATGTCTCAATTGGGTTATATGATGTTAGCTCTAGGTATGGGGTCTTATCGAGCTGCTTTATTTCATTTGATTACTCATGCTTATTCGAAGGCATTGTTGTTCTTAGGATCTGGATCAATTATTCATGCGATGGAAGCTATTGTTGGATATTCTCCAGATAAAAGTCAGAATATGGTTCTTATGGGCGGTTTAAGAAAACATGTACCAATTACAAAAACTGCTTTTTTATTGGGTACACTTTCTCTTTCTGGTATTCCACCCCTTGCTTGTTTTTGGTCCAAAGATGAAATTCTTAATGATAGTTGGTTGTATTTACCTATTTTTGCAATAATAGCTTGGTCCACAGCAGGATT